CTCCTTTCTTTAATATCCAGGAGGTCAAATTAAGATTATTGTTCCAGTTCCAGTTAGTGTTTCAGTCGAATTCGATCGAAGAAGATCCGAATCACGCTCTGTAGGATTTGAACCTACGACATCGGGTTTTGGAGACCCACGTTCTACCGAACTGAACTAAGAGCGCTTTCTTATCATAAAAGATAAGACTGTAAAGAAAAGGGTTGGCCCCAATACATCTACACTATATATATAGTATCATAAGAATGAAAGATTCTATATAATATATCCAATATGATATGTCCAATGTGAATTGATCTCAAAAAATCCCTCGTTACTGCTCAAAGGAGCAGTAATAGGTAGGGATGACAGGATTTGAACCCGTGACATTTTGTACCCAAAACAAACGCGCTACCAAGCTGCGCTACATCCCTTCCATTGGTCTATAGTGTCATTGTAGATAATTCCTGTCTTCTTTTCCACATCGTTATCTCCTCTATTAAAATCTAGAATTTTTATGTCCATTTCGTCTTTTTGGTCTCATTTAACATATAATAATAGGAAAATACTTCGATCTATATGAAATATGGAACGGAACCCCTAGGAAAAATAAAGGAGTCTTTTTGAAGAATATTGGGGAAAAAAGGACGTTTTTTCTGTATTTTAAAAAAAGTAAATCTTATTTACTGGATGGTTGTACATTTCAATATGTATTATCTTATGTATTACAATAAAATGAAGGAGGTTTTTCAATGCGAGATCTAAAAACATATCTTTCCGTGGCACCGGTACTAAGTACTCTATGGTTCGGTTCTTTGGCAGGTTTATTGATAGAGATTAATCGTTTTTTCCCGGATGCGTTGACGTTCCCCTTTTTTTCATTCTAGTTATTGACGCGGGAAGGAATAAAGAAGATTAGAGATACAATTAAATACCAGCCCCCTCTTTTCTCTTTTTTCCCTTTTTTAGAATAAGGGAGGAAAGAGAAAGAATAAAAGTACATTCAACAGCTGTGAGATTCGGGTTCAGGTTGGAATTAAATTAATATGAAATTTCTATGTATTAAATTTCTATGGAAGTCCAATACAAACTGTGGTTCTAAGGAAAGAGTATTATACAAAATACTTATATGAAATACTGTACTGTGATTTGAAAGAAATATTTCTATCTTATTTCCTATATTGATTGTAGTGAAATCTTGCATAAGAGGATAGCAAGTTACAAATTCTATTTTGTTTTTTCCTTCCTTTCTTCTTTTTCGTTTCGGATTGAAAGAGGAAGAGTTGAGTAAATGAAAAATCCAAAGGAGGTTCATGGCCAAGGGTAAAGATGTGCGAATACCGGTTCTTTTGGAATGTACCGCTTGTGTTCGAAACGGTGTTAATAAGGAATCAACGGGCATTTCCAGATATATTACTCAAAAGAACCGGCACAATACGCCTAATCGATTGGAGTTGCGAAAATTCTGTCCATATTGTTACAAACATACGATTCACGGGGAGATAAAGAAATAGATCGAACCGAGCACCTGCGCCCTTATCTTACAAGGAAAGGGAAAAATGACATTATATATATATAACATATTTAACATAGTTAAAGATAATTATAAACAAACCAAATCCTATTTATTTATTCTAATTAGAGATACGGCTGAAATAGGATTTTAGGGATAAGAAATAAACTAACCAAACCATGGATAAATCCAAGCGAACTTTTCTTAAATCCAAGCGATCTTTTCGTAGGCGTTTGCCCCCGATCCAATCGGGGGATCGAATTGATTATAAAAACATGAGTTTAATTAGTCGATTTATTAGTGAACAGGGAAAAATATTATCTAGACGAGTGAATAGATTGACCTTGAAACAACAACGATTAATTACTATTGCTATAAAACAAGCTCGTATTTTATCTTTGTTACCTTTTCTTAATAATGAGAAACAATTTGAAAGAACCGAGTCGACCACTAGAACTCCTAGTCTTAGAGCCAGAAAAAGATAGGTTTACTCTTTATTCACTTGAATTCAAATCCCCATCCGAACTCAAACGCGGATTGATATTTTGTTGGAAAAATCCAAGAATCCGGATTGAATTCTCGTGTCGTAAGAAAAAAAATAATAATCTGGGAAGAAGAAATTTTTTTATTGAACGTGTTGATTCATATTTATTTTGACTACTTTCTCATATTTTATCATATTCTATTCATTTTTATTCGACCTTCCCGGAGTTCATTCTCCGGGCAACTCCGTTTAACCGGTGGATTCCTTCCAACTTACTTCTTTTATGATCTCATTGGAAATCATATAAAGACAATTCCTATTTGATATAGCTATTTGTGCAAGTATTTTACGATTAAGAAGCAACTGTCTCTTGTACAGATCATTTATTAATCTACTATAACTATAGCATACCCCCCTTTCACGAATTGCTGCATTTATTCGAGTGATCCACAAACGACGAAAATTTATTTTTTGCCTATCCCTATCCCGATGAGCCGAAACCAAAGCTCTTATTTTTTGTTGAGTAATAGTTCGAGTAAGTCTTGAATGAGCCCCCCGAAAGCTTGATGCAAATAAACGAATTTTTGTTCTACGTCTCCGAGCGATATATCCCCGTCTAATTCTGGTCATTGAATAAATGAAACTTTAACGAATAACTAATAGATTTCCTTTCTTTCAGTTATTCTTTTGCCCCTTTCCTAGTATATTAATAACAAAACGGATTTTTCCAATGTATAAACTAATAATTCCAATGGCTTTGGCTACTATAACCTTCCCAACCACGATTTTTTATTTTTTCTAGGCATTTCACCTCGAAATACGAAATTGTACTATACTAGGTATTAAAAAAAAAAGCAATGATAAAGAAATAGTGGATTCCATCGTTTCTATGGTTACTTCTTAAACGGTGAGGTCTTCTCTATACACCGGAGCCTTTACTTCATTCAATCAATGTTATTGCTAACTTGTATAGTTCACATTCTTCGGCTCTACCCATGAATTATCCAGTAATAGGTCTTTCACAACGAGCTCTACCTATACAGTAACGGTATTTAATTATGAAGGTTGGCTGGGTAGCTGACCCTGTTAGTCCGTTCTTGCAAGAGGGGTCTATGTTAACTAAGATTTCCTCCGCTTAATGGATAACCAGTTGCTACCAATGGAGAATTGCTTCTCATCTTGAATTGAGGTGAGTGGATTTACACCAATAGAAACCATAAATTTCATACACAATAAAAGGGATATGATCCATTTTCTTATTTTTAGATAGGAAATGTAGTTCGTTTTTCCGTTCTATCCTATTTGATCATTGATATTCGAACATTGTTCTCTTTCCTTTGTTCTAGTTCATGATCTGAACGAGTCGCACATACACCCTAGTACATGTTCCTCGACGCTGAGGGCATCCCCGAAGCGCGGGGGATTTTGTGACATTTCTAATTGGCTGTCTTGTATTTCTAATAAGTTGTTTAATCGTTGGCATGTTGAATCATATACATAATGGGCTGGTTTAGATCGATCCTAACCGGATGATTATGAATTACTTTTATTCAATAGAATAGTAAATAAAAGTCATAGAATATTAATATTAAACTCGGCAGGGTTAATTTCAAATCACGAATTGACGCTAAATCCAGGCTATTGTCATTCAACCGCTACAAGATCAACAATTCCATAAGCTTGGGCCTCTGTTGCTGACATAAAAACATCTCTTTCCATGTCTTCGGATACAACCCATAAGGGTTTGCCCGTTCTTTGTACATAAACCCTTGTCAGGGTTTCACGTAGTTTCAGCAGTTCTCCCACTTCCAGGATGAATTCTCCCGTTGCTACTTCAGAAAAAGAACCAGCAGGTTGATGGATCATTACCCTGATGATATAAGATAATAAAAGGTTTCTCTATTTCGTTCGCATGATGAGGGGAAGATAAAAGAATAACAAGAAAAAAAGATAGAATCGAACAACCGTACGGGCATTATGCATTGCATACGGCTCTACAATAAAATTGACCCTTACCTTCAAAAAATAGGATCAATCAGACCCCGATCGGTAAATGATCAACTTACCACCCTTCCTTTCGGAGGAATTCAAAAATACTATGATGGCTCCGTTGCTTTATATATTTATTATATTTTTTTGTCTGTGATTTGTCTGTCATTCAGCAATCCCAAAGTTGCTTTTTTATTTGATCAAATAAACTAAGGAAAAAAGAATCTTTTTTTTTTTTTTTCGCTCTATAAATATTGTTAAGAGACCTCTGGTGTGAAAAAAGTTTGTGACGCTGAACTGGACTTCCAATACTAAAATAGGAAATACCTTTTTCTCATATTACTCTCTCGATACATAATCTAATGTTTTGAAAACAAAAATTCTTATATCGTATCGAATTCAAAGTGCCATGCTATTATTACTTAATATTCATATTTCATATGGCGAAGGCATAGTCTTCTTTTTTCTCTCAAATAAAAGCCTCGTTGGCGCCAAGCGTGAGGGAATGCTAGACGTTTGGTAATTTCTCCTCCGACCAGGATAAAAGATCCCATTGAAGCGGCTGATCCCATGCATATTGTATGTACGTCTGGTTGCACAAATTGCATAGTATCATAAAGAGCCACCCCCGGTATTACCCATCCGCCAGGAGAGTTTATAAACAAATACAAATCTTGGGTATCATCCTCGATACTGAGATATATCATAAGACCAATAAGTTGATTTGAGATCTCGCTATCAACCTCTTGACCTAAAAAAAGTAATCTTTCTCGATAAAGTCGGTTGATTAGGGTCAAATTGTATCCCTTCGGAACCGTACAGGCGCCTTTTGACGCATACGGTTCAAAAAAAAAAAAAGAATCAATGTGTAGATTCCAATACTTTTTATTTTTTCATAGCAAGTTCCTTCTTACTTATAATAAAAGGATTTTCTTTTATTTTTCACTAAACACGAGTTTGTCTTCCTTTCCTTATAACGTATAATATAAAAAAAGAATTCATTAAACTTATCCAATTAACTTCTCATTGATGGAT